TCCCCCCCCCTCTTCCACCCCTGAAATAATGGGCAGAGGCCCCGCCCACAACTTCAAGGGTGTCCTAAAAATAAACATGAAAAAGAAAACTATTTACAAAATTACTTTAGTAATCGTTACCCCCAGCACAAACAAATATTCCGTCAATTACTAACGCCCGTCCTAATTCATTCATAAAACTAATCAGTTGTTTAACACCTCAAAATTTAATTATGCCTATTCTTTAAAAACTCCTCCCCTTTTATAGTCTCCCATACAAAAGGCAACTCCTCATAAGTGTGAAATAAAGGAGGAGAAACGTGAGCCCACTCTAAAGAAGCCCAACTTTCCCCCTGGTCTTCCATTCAATCAATAAACTCCTCTTCTCAAACATATATATCATAAATAATATATATAAAAAAAACAACTCCTACTATTGAAATAGTAGAGCCTAAAGAGCTAACCAAATTTCAACCAGCAAAACAATCTGCAAAATCAGAGTATCGTCTCGGAAAACCTGTCAAGCCCAAAAAGTGTTGAGGGAAAAAGGTCAAATTAACACCGATAAACATTAACCAAAAATGGGCTTTGCCATATAGCTCATTATAACAATACCCCGTTATTTTACCCACTCAATAATAAAAGCCACCAAAAATAGCAAACACCGCCCCCATAGAAAGCACATAATGAAAATGGGCTACAACATAGTATGTGTCATGCAAAACAACATCCAAAGAACTATTGGCCAATACAACCCCAGTTAAACCACCCAATGTAAACAAAAAAACAAACCCCATTGCCCAAAGCATAGGAGTGTCTAATCTCAAAGTCCCCCCAAAAATAGTGGCCAACCAACTAAACACTTTTATTCCAGTTGGCACAGCAATAATCATAGTTGCGGCAGTAAAATATGCTCTTGTGTCCACATCCATCCCAACCGTAAACATATGATGCGCCCACACAATAAAACCCAATATTCCAATTGAGAGCATTGCATAAACCATTCCTAAATATCCAAAAATCTGCTTCTTGGCGACAAAAGTTGGTATTATTTGAGAAATCATTCCAAAACCAGGCAATATTAAAATATAAACCTCTGGATGCCCAAAAAACCAAAACAAATGCTGAAATAAAATTGGGTCTCCCCCTCCGGCGGGATCAAAAAAAGTGGTATTAAAATTTCTATCCGTTAAAAGCATGGTTATCGCCCCCGCTAGTACTGGCAAAGATAGTAATAATAAAAAAGCAGTAATCAAGATAGACCACACAAACAATGGCATTTTATTTAATGTCATCCCAGGGGCCCGCATATTCAATATAGTTGTTATAAAATTCATTGCACCCAAAATCGAAGACACCCCAGCTAAGTGAAGGCTAAAAATAGCCATGTCCACCGCCCCCCCAGAGTGAGCCTGGATGCTCGATAGAGGAGGATACACCGTCCACCCGGTACCAACTCCTTGTTCAACAAAAGCGGAGCCTAATAATAATATTAGAGCAGGAGGCAACAACCAAAAACTAATATTATTAAGCCGGGGGAAGGCCATGTCGGGAGCACCAATATATAGTGGAACCAACCAATTTCCAAACCCCCCTATCATCACTGGCATAACCAAAAAAAAAATCATAATAAAAGCATGTGCCGTAACAATTACATTATAAAGATGATCGTCTCCTAGCATAGCCCCCGGAGCCGAGAGCTCTAATCTTATTAACATACTGAAGGCCGTGCCAATCATGCCTGCCCCAATCCCAAAGACTAAATATAACGTACCAATATCTTTATGATTAGTAGAAAACCCCCAACGAACTACATATAAACTTTTCATCTACAAAAACAAACCACTTCTTTAGTTAGCCCCAAACAGTCCCCTAAATTGGCCCCACTTTTTATGGCCGACTTTCTTATTAACCAATTCATTTTAATCGTAGGTAAAACAAAAAACACCAATAGAAAAAATAATAAAAATAAAACAAGTAAAGTTCATCGATATTGAGTTAAAAACATGGTTGTGTCTAATTGTGGCATTTTAACTAAAATATAATCCAAACCAATTGAGTCAGGGAGTGCGGGACTTGCACCCACATTTTTAGCTTTGAAGGCTAACGGTCTACTTTAACCTAACCCCCTCAATCAGAAGATAATTTTCAAAAAAAAAGACTAAACAACCCCCCAAATAAACATAGCAACACCAATTAATATAACTAAGGCATAATTAAAAACTTGACCAGCTTGTAAATTACTAAGGCCTCGAGTTAACCCAATCAAAAAATTAGACACCCCTTTTGGGCCCACCAACTCTAATGTTCCTTTGTCAATAGTCCGATACGAAATCTGGTGGCCCCCCCTCCACACCCTCTTCGCCAAAAAATAGTTAAGAACATAGTTAAACTGCCAAGCAGAGTATAAAAAAGTGTAGCCCATTCGGCCTATAAAAGAAGGCACCTTAAATAAATGGATTGAATAAAAATAAAGAACAATAACTAATGCCGCCCCCCCCAAACTAAGAAAGACCGGCAACAACTTAATAAAAACAGGAACAATTGGGGGGAATGTTATTTGAAAAGACCAAACCACCTCTTTAGTCAAATAGCCCACAAAAAGACTCCCCAAAGCTAATATTATTAAAGGCAAAACTAAATTCCAAGAACCCTCATGGACACGTCTAAAAATCGCTTTTCTAGAATTGGTATTAGATAAAAAAGTTAAATAAACCAATCGAATCGAATAAAGAGTGGTAAGTAAAGCCGAAAAACCCCCCAATCAATAAGCAAAAGTTAAATAATATTGTTCAAAGGCCAATTCTAAAATTAAATCTTTAGAATAAAACCCTGTTAAATAAGGAAACCCCATTAAAGATAAAGAGCCAACAACAACCATAATATAAGTAAGAGGAATTAACTTAATCAGCCCCCCCATCTTCCTTATATCCTGCTCGTCAGACAAAGCATGGATGACAGACCCCGCACTTAAAAATAATAAAGCTTTAAAGAAAGCATGGTTCATTAAATGAAATAGGCTTATCGAATAATGAGAAAGCCCACAAGCCACCACCATATATCCCAATTGACTACAAGTCGAGTAAGCAATAACTTTTTTTAGATCATTTTGGATTACCCCAACAGTAGCGGCAAAAAGCACCGTTAGAGACCCAACAATTGTTACGATCATTAAAGCAAGTGGAGCTTGTTCAAAAAAAGGAGAAGATCTAATTAATAAAAAAACACCTGCCGTCACCATGGTCGCCGCATGAATTAAGGCAGACACCGGAGTTGGTATAAAAACTTTTCGATATACGATTATTCACATAACAGACAGGACTTTCTCTTCTACTTTACAACTTATTTACTTTTAAATCTGGAAACTTTTCCCTATTCCCACTCCAGCCCACCTTTAATCCACTCATATATTAAACCCAAGGTTAAAACCCCCAAAAACCCTACCATAATTCAAAAACCAAAAGGAGAAATTTGATTAAAGAGAACACACCAAGGGAAAAGAAAAGAGATTTCTAAGTCAAAAATTAAAAACAAAATGCCGACTAAAAAAAATCGAACTGAAAAAGGGCGGCCTGGTATCCCAAAAGGCTCAAACCCACATTCATAAGCCGAAACTTTCTCTCGATCCGGTTGTTTTACCCCTAAAAAATAAGAAGCACCAGAAAAAAGCGCAGAAAGAACTACACTAAAAACCAATAAAAAGAAAAGGCTATAAAACTCCGAATGCACCGTATCTCATATATTGCATAAATAATTATTTTTTAACCCCGAAGTGAACTAAAAGATTTTAAAATTATTGTTCCTCTTATTCGATAATATGCAACCATAATGGCCAACCCGATAGCAGACTCTGCCGCCGCGATTGTTAAACCCATAATTGTAAAAACTTGTTCTATTAAAAGATCTATTTCAATAGAATTAATTAAAAACAAAAAAAAAGCCGCTAATAAAATTAATTCAATAGAAATTATCATTATTATAAAATGCCCTCTGTTTAAAACCACTCCCCAACCCCCTAATAATAATAATATTACAATAACAATTATATACTTATAGTACACTATTTACTTTATCTAAAAATTAAAAAAAGCGCCTATTCATTAGACAAAGACAACATTCAATTAATATATCGGTCTAGCGAAACCGCCTCAATTACAATCGGCATAAAAGAATGGTTCGCCCCACAAATCTCTGAACATTGACCGTAGAACGTCCCTGGTCTTTTAATAAAAATTCCGGCTTGATTTAGCCGACCCGGAACCGCATCTGTTTTTATCCCCAAGGCAGGGACAGCAAAAGAATGTAAAACATCCGCGCCAGTCACTAAGATTCTCACATGTGTGTTTATAGGAACCACCAATCTATTATCCACTTCTAATAACCTAAAGTCGCCACTATTTAAATCCGATGTCGGAACCATATAAGAATCAAATTCTAACGTTTCTTCCTGATAATCGGAATATTCATAAGACCAATACCATTGATGTCCAATTGCTTTAATTGTTAAAGCAGGACTCACAACCTCATCCATCAAATACAATAGTTTTAAAGAAGGAGAAGCAATAAAAACCAATATTACAGCTGGGATTAAAGTTCAAACAATTTCTAATAAAGTTCCGTCAATCAAATCTCTGTCATAATACTTACCATTTAAAGCCTCAACAAGCAACCACAACACGACTATCACAATAATAACCAATAAAAACATAATCTGATCATGAAAAAAAACTATTTCCTCCATCACCGGAGCGGCCGCCTCTTGGAAACCCAAGTGCCAAGACTCCGGTATGTCTTTCTTTCCACATACATTTACGATATAAAAAAAATTATTTAACATTTGCTCTTAATTTTTTTATAATAGCCCCTTCAATAAACACAAAAATATAAAAATAACTATGAACCCCATCAATAAACACAAAGATATAAAAATAATCACACCACATCCACAAAATGCCAATACCAACTCGCCGCCTCAAACCCAACATGTTGGCGACTTGTAAATTGATTCAACTTTAATCTTACCAAACAAATAATTAAAAAGGTAGTCCCAATTAGAACATGAAAACCATGAAATCCAGTTGCCATAAAAAAAGTAGACCCATAAACCGAATCCGAAATAGTGAAAGGAGCCTCATAATACTCAATTCCTTGTAACCCAGTGAATAAAACACCCAAAAAAACAGTTAAAGACAAACCCAGAATTGCTTCTTCTCTCTTTCCACTAATTATAGCATGATGAGCCCAAGTGACAGTCGCCCCAGAACTTAATAAAACAGCAGTATTTAACAAAGGAACTGAAAAAGAGTTTAAAGGATTAACCCCTTGAGGAGGTCAAACCACACCCAACTCAACAGCTGGTGCCAGACTACTATGAAAAAAAGCTCAAAAAAAAGAAAAAAAAAAAAGAACTTCCGAAAGTATAAATAAAAGCATTCCATATTTTATCCCCTGTTTAACTACTAAGGAATGAAACCCTTGAAAAGTCGACTCTCTAATAACATCTTGTCATCAAACAAACATAATTATCACAACGACCAAAACTCCCAAATACATAATTTGAACTAAGCCATAATGAAAATACATAACACTGCCCACAGTTATAAAAAAAGCCCCCCCCGCCCCGAGACAGGGCCAAGGAGAAGGCTCAACCAAATGATATGGATGACATAAAACAGTTCGCACCCCTAAACAAATTCCAAAAAAAGGAGGGGCTTGCCAGCCGGGACTGCTCAACTAAATGATATAAAAGACATAAAACCAAACAAATTCTTAGGCAGCCCCCATCTTAAAGTCAAATAAATTTCCCCCATTTCAAATATCATCTCTGGCTTACGCCACAATAAAAACATATAACCCAACAAAGTCTAATTCCCCCCCCCCTTTCAAAAGCACCAATCTTCTAAAAACCAAAAACTAAACCGCCCCACAGTACTTGCTTATAAGTAAAGAAGTCTTTTCTAGGTCCGTCTTATTAATAGGTTCAATTGCATCCACACGGGGCATACCCCGTGAAAATTCCGGTGTGTGTTCTCTCAACGAAATTTGCGATATCCGTGAGCAGGACGCCTCAGGCAAAAGAGACTGAGTCATTTCTCCTGGCTGATAAAGAGCCCCCCCACACATTGAGTTAAAACTATGCAGATGAGTTAAAACTATGCAGAGAACCTTGATGTGATAGTTCCCCCGCCACTGCCCCAAAACTTTGTGCAGAACCTTGGAACATTGACCCCCGAGCCCCGGAAGAGACACTTTCAGACATTGACCCCAAACGCCCTGAAGAAATACTCGACAATGGATAATGGGAGCTTGATCCCTCAGACGTTGAAAAAAAACTCCCAATAGATTCTATCGATGTATATTCCCCAAACGCAAAAGCAAAATGCTGTAGGGCTTCCTGGGCTAAACGCTTGCCTGCAGGACCCCCGAAAATATTTAAACCCTCTAATTCACGGGGGATTTCATTAATAAAAAAATATGAAGGACAAGGGTTTCATCAGAGATTCAACGCCATAACCGAATGCGGCATTCGACCAAAAAACCACTGATGAGCGTTCATTACCCCCGCCTTATCGAGCATGTAAATTGCCCCTAAACATCTTTCCCATTCTTCCCCAATAAAGTCCATGTTCCCGAATAGATTTAGCATCTCAATAAGTTGCATTGTTGCATAATTTTTTGCCCCCAGGCCTGACGGACCTGTTTCAAGGGCCATTCCTCCACTATAAAATCCATGTTCCCGAATAAATTTAGCACCTCAACAAGTTGCATTGTTTTATTATTTTTTAACCCCAGGCCTGACGGACCTGTTCCAAGGGCCAGTTCCCTCACCCTCACTATGTTACGACTTACTCTGCCTCGGAGATATTAGAAACCCTCTTGAGGGGCAATCAACCAACCTGTCTAAGCAAAGGCGACGGGCAATTTGTACTAACACTGAAAAAATTTCATTGAAACGCTCTACTTTTCAATTACTATTAAATACAACTTTCCGTTATCTTCCAGGCACTTTCCGAACTCTTATTTTCAGGTTTCACACTCAAAGTTTCCTATTGTATAAAAAAATGTAGCGCATCTAATCCCCAAACATTAGGACAATAAGACCTGACTTCATCCAAGTGACAAACCACTGGGTTAAATCTGTTTTATGTTTAATACACAAATTGACGACGGCCATGCAATACCTGTCAATGAAGGATTCAAGTTTGGGTAAGGTCTCTCGCGGACTATCGAATTAAACGACACGCTCCTCTAATTAAAACAGTGAACAGCCAAGTTTTTTGAATTTTAACCTTGCGGTCGTACTACTCAAGCGGAAAATTTCTGACTTTTTAGGATTGCTTCACATCTTTTTCATTATTTACAGTATAGACTACCAGGGTCCCTAATCCTGTTTGCTCCCCATACTCTCGTGTTTTAGCCATCACACTATAATCTCAAAAATAAATAGTCTTCACGTCTAAAGTTCTTTTTTCTATTTACACATTCCACCGCTACAAAAAAATTCCATTTACCTTCTTAAATTATAAAACCCTTTTTAATTAAAACGGCCTATCACACCCTTTACGCTTTTGCCCACAAAACTAGCCCTTAAGTTTCACCGCGTCTGCTGGCACTTAATTTGACGGACTAGGCAAGGTGCCCTCTCTGTGTCTTACCTTCATATATTGCACAAAATTCTTTACTGCTGCCTCCGGGGCCAATTCCCCATTTGAGCTTTCCCCTTGTCTCAGTGAAAATGTGGCTCCAAACTAAAGCTCCGCATCATAGGCAAGGTGGTCCATTACACCCCCTTCTACCTAATACGACTCCGGCCCAGCCAAACTTGGCCTCCGGGTTCCCTCACCTGTTCGCACACTATCATAGGCCCAGTCACACCTGAATAAAAGCAGATCCTTTCATCTAGCTGAGTCTGAAAGCTATTCATTAGATACTAGCATGTATCAAGGAGGTCACTTGTTTTTTTCTCTTCCCCAAAACCAAAGGACTTTCGAATCTCAAATAACCAAACCAGGGCTAATTTTAAGCTTAATAAATATACTAACCCCCCCCCGGACTAAAGATTACCCCATTCTTTACAGGGTCTATAATTATAAAAGGAAATATTCCAAAAATAAAAATCGCTATTAGCAAAGGGGAGATAGCCAATAACTCACACCTGTTTAAGTCTCTAATAAAAAGGAGGTAATTAGAGGCCGCCCCAAAACTAATTCGATTATATAAATAGAGAGAATACGCCGCGGACCAAACCATACCCGAAGTGGCTAACACCCCAAGCCCAAAATTATATTCAACAGCAGCTAACAACGAAAAAAACTCTCCAACAAAATTACAGCTTAAAGGAATCCCCATGTTACTTAATGATAAAACCATCATTATACAAACAAAAACAGGCATTGTAAGAGTCACCCCACGATAATACTTAATAAGACGAGTGTGATGACGTTCATATAAATAAGTAATCGCAATAAAAAGGGCCGAGCTAACAAAACCATGCGCCAACATCATAAAAACGGCCGCCACCAACCCCTCAATTGTATGAGTAAATAAACCTAAAGGGACCAGCCCCATGTGTGCCACCGAAGAATAAGCAATAAGCCGTTTAAAGTCCACTTGCCGACAGGTCAGCAAACCCCCATAAATAATAGCCACCACACCCAACATAATAATTAGGGGGGCAAAATACTCGGAGGCCGCGGGCAAAATCGGCCAAGAAAATCTTAAAAACCCATAGCCGCCTAACTTTAATAATATCCCCGCCAATATTACCGAACCAGAAACAGGGGCCTCCACATGCGCTTGGGGCAATCAAATATGAAATGGTATTTGAGGAATTTTAACCGCTAAACTAAGAAAAATCCCAGCCAACACCCATTTTTGAGTAGTAACAGGTAATTTTATATTTAATAATATCTGATAATCAGTTGTTCCTGTAACACTATATATTTGAAAGAGGCCCAAAAGCATAAACACCGACCCCGCGAAAGTATAAAAAAAAAAATAATAAGAAGCACGAACCTTTTCTTCTCTGGAGCCTCAAACACCAATCAAAAGAAACATAGGGATCAATATGCCCTCAAATAAAAGATAGAATAAAAGCAGGTCAAGCACTAAAAACACTCCAACTAATAAAGCTTCTAAAAACAATAGACACAACAAAAATTCTTTAAATAGGTGCTTAATGGACTTTCAACTTATTAAGATACAAATGGGTATCAATAACGCAGTTAAAACAAAAAAAAACAAAGAAACCCCATCTAAAGCAAAAACCCCCGGACCCCATTGAAAATTTAAGGCCGGAGAAACAATCCATTCTATTCGGTTTATAATTTGAAATTGCCCCTCTAAATCAAAGGCCCCCCACAAAACCAAAACACTTATTAAAATCGCCAAAGATCACTCAAGCGCAACTTTTTTTAATTTAACACCATCCTCTCTCGAAACCTTCATCACATTAATTCCCCCCATAAAAAGCAAAAAAAAAATTAGACTTAGCCCATTATTTAAACCAAACACTATTCACTTCTTCTTCTTATTTATTTCTCAAAATATTTTTATAAAATATTTTATAAAACATTTTATAAACCAGACCTTCTTCCCCCACAGCAATACCTTAGCCCCAACCCTTCTTGGAACTTAAGCCAGAAAATCCCTCCGGCCTTTCCCGCTAATGTAATACAATTGTATCCGCCAAATAAATAGTGGCTAATAAACAAAAGACATAAGCCTGGATAACTGCAACGGCTACCTCTAATAATGTTATAAAAACCATTATTAATAGGGGGAAAACCCCCACAGGCCCACTTGCAACTAACATATTAAACCCAAACCCGGCTAAAATAGCAAATAACAAATGGCCCGCCGATAAATTAGCAGCCAAACGGACTCCTAATGAAATAGCCCTGGAGATAAAACTTACTGTTTCTATTAATACCAAAAGAGGGGCTAAGCCCAAAGGAGCGCCACTTGGCATAAAAACACTAAAAAAATCCCCCTTAAACCTCCAAAACCCAGCTAGAGTCACACCTATGATTATTGAAAAGGACAAACCCAATGTGACTACAATATGAACAGTTGGGGTAAAAACATAAGGGAATAAGCCCAACACATTCAAAAACACTATAAAAAAAAAGAGAGAAACAATTAAAGGAAAATACCTTAGCCCCTCAGATCCTAAATTATCTTTCACGACACCATGAAAGTGCTCATAGATTAACTCAATCAAAGACTGCCACCTTTTCGGGATTAATTGAACCCCCTTGAATAATAATAAAACCACAACCACTACTAAGATCATCATCATTGATGAATTAGTCAAGGCGATCAGAGCCACTATTTTAAATTGATCAAAATAAGCACCGCTCATTAATATTTAAAATCAACCCCAAACAAAGCTCGGCTAAGTCTTTAGATAAAATTCTTTTGCCTCAGTTCTTACCGACTAGTTTGAAAAAAAATATCTTGTCTTTTGACCACGGGTCCTACTTCTGACCCAATTTCTTGAGTTAACACGATCGCCCCCACCATGGCCACTAAAAGTATAAAACTAGCTAAAATAAATAAATAATAACAAGCTATATACAAAATTCGCCCGAGCGCCTCCATATTTTGATACTTCATTAAAAACCAGGGAATGGCCAAATCTCAAGCACCTCCTATTTCAGCCCCAAAAAACCCCTGGGGGGTATAAGGGCCACCTATAATTAATCAACTCGAAGCAACTTCTGAAAAAAAAAATGTTCCAATAACCAACCCAATAGGAATGTAATTTGTCATGTCTGCCTCCCCCCCTAATCGAAAGGCGGGGGGAAAGTCTGTTAAATTCAATAACATAATTACAAACAAAAATAAAATAGCAATCGCCCCCACATAGATTATCAAAAACATTAAAGCAACAAAGGATATACCCAATCAAAGAAAAAAAACCGCAGAACCGATAAAAACAACAATTAACCAAAAAATCGAATGGATAGGATTGAGCGCGGATATCACCATAATTCCAGAACCAACAACTCCAAATGCTAGTATATAAAAGACCGCCCCAAGCAGATTTAATTATTTTAAAATAACCCCCCCACAGCCCAATGGGCTAATTGCAGCCATAAATTCGGAGACAACATTGTAAACCCAATAACATACAAACCAGCACCGATTAACAAAGCCTTTCTTAAATTAATTCAGTTTTCTTTCCTTAACACCTTTGAGCTTATCAAAAGAGAAAAACTGGCTTGAAAATAGATAATTTTGACTATTCTAACATAATAAACACCAGCCACAACGGAACACATCACAGCCAAAAGAAAGACTAAATAATATTGATATACCACCCCAGACAATAAAACCAGCCATTTGCCCCAAAACCCCACTAAAGGAGGAATCCCCGCGATCGAAAGAAAAGTCAAAGCCAAAGTTAAGGCTAAAACAGATAATCTCCTGGAAAGCCCACTAAACTCTACAATCAAATTTTTGGCGGCGCCTAAAGTTAATATTATCGCAAAAACACAAATAGACATTACTACATATAAAACCACATAAATTAAACTAGCTTGAATACTCTCAAATGACCCAACCTCTATTCCCCAAAGCACAAACCCCATATGCCCCACCCCACTGTAAGCCAACAACCGTTTGACTTTGGTTTGGTTTAAGGCACCAATAGCCCCCACAACCATCGAAAAAAGAGCCCCAACTAACAAAATATTAACCGCCGACCCAATTGAAACCAAAATTGAAAAGTAGCCAACTTTAGGAACAGTGGCCAATAAAGCCGTCGTCGTTGTCGGAGCTCCATCATAAACATCCGGCGCCCACATATGAAAAGGAGCAGCGGACAACTTAAATAAAAGAGACACCACAATTAACAAACTGCCAATTGGGATTCGAAGCTCAGAAAAGCCCAACCCCGGATTTAATACTAAATTTATATATGAAATATGAGTCCCTCCCGTAAACCCACACAATAAAGCACACCCAAATAAAAATAAACCAGAGGAAAGTGCCCCTAATACAAAATATTTCAAACCGGCCTCAGCACTTTGCCCAGACCCCCCTTTTTGAGCAACCAAAATAAAAAGGGAAAGAGTAGACAATTCAATTGCTAAATAAACAGAAAGTCAATTACTTGAAGAAACTAAACAAAGACCCCCTAATGCCACCATTAGATTTAAAAGGGGTAAATGCGCATTCGTTTGAAAAAAAGTTCCATAAACTCGTCCCCCAAAAAATTTTGGAAAAATTAGCCTCTCCATGTCCACCATCAATAAAACAGCAACAGAGCCTAAAACAATAATTAATTTAGTGGTTTCTGTCCAACCATTTTCAATCAACAACCCCCCCCCAGATAATTCAAAAAAAAAATTAAATAAAAAAGAAAGGCCCCCCCCCTCACTTATAATTAATAATATTAAAATTGATAATTTTAAAATAAAATTATTTATACTAATAATCACCAGGGCTAATATGAAAAGGCTTAGTAACAGGAGCTCGTGGTTTAATCACATTAACTAATACTTCTTTGCTAAACAGAGCCTTCTAATTTCACTGCAACATCTGCCAACAGCAAAACCCCCCGTGGGGCGCGCAATTAGCTCCACCTCCTCTTGAGGATAGGCAGGAGGAGGCTCCCCCCCCCCGTTCCACCTCCCCCTGTCCTCATCCAAATAATAACTGATTTGCAATTCTCTACAAGTCACATTTTTTCCTTTGTTTAAATAAAAGATTATTTTCCACTTCCCCCAACAAAGGAATTAATATAAGAAAGTAGAAAAAATAGTATAGCGCAACCAGCTGCCCTATTATTATAAAAGGCTCTTCTACGACCAAAGACCCGATTCAGGTAAGAAGAACAAAATTCACAACAAAAGATCAAAAAGCCATACGTCCAAATGGACGAAAGGGCAACCCCCTTAATCAACTCCGGTGTAGTAGTGGGAAAAAAAATAAAATTAATATACTTAAAAACATAGACACAACCCCCCCGAATTTATTCGGTATTGAGCGCAAAATTGCATAAGCAAATAAAAAGTATCACTCAGGCTGAATGTGCACTGGGGTTACTAATGAGTTAGCTTGAATAAAATTTTCTGGATCGCCCAATAAATTAGGCATTAAATACACAACTATACTCAATAACATAAGCGTAACCACTATTCCATATCAGTCTTTAGATGTATAATAAACATGAAATACCACATCGTCCACAGGAGTCTTCGACCCCACAGGACTATTGGATCCCTCTATATGTAAAAATATTAAATGAACCACAACTAAAATTGCTAAAATAAAGGGGAAAAGAAAGTGCAGACTAAAAAATCTAGTGAGCGTGGCCCCAGAGACACTAAAACCCCCTCAAACTCATTGCACAACATCTGTCCCCACATAGGGTATTGCGGACAATAGATTTGTAATAACCGTCGCCCCCCAGAAAGACATTTGACCTCAAGGTAGCACATAGCCCAGAAAAGCCGTCGCCATCGTCAAAAGAAATATTACAATGCCAACTCGCCAAACCGGACCTTTCAAATAACCCCCATAATACAAACTTCTCCCAATATGAAAATAAAGACATAAAAAAAACAGAGAAGCCCCATTAGCATGAAAATATCTTAATAAAAACCCATAGTTTACATCGCGCATAATATGTCCCACCGATGCAAAAGCCAAGCCGACCTCTGCACAATAATGCATGGACAAAAAGCACCCCGTTACGATTTGCATAGCTAAGCACAGTCCTAACAAAGAACCAAAGTTTCACAAATAACTTATATTTGAAGGAGACGGCAAATCCACCAGAAGACCATTCACCGGAGATAAAAGCGGATTCTCTTTACGCAATGGCATTAGAACCCCCCCCCCCCAGAATTAAACTCCCAAACTAGACAAGTCGATCAAAAAATTAACCCTCATACTTAAACCAATTAAAGATCTCAAACAAAAAATTACAAAATATCTTAGATCGGAGGCGGACCATTAAATCCAAAAAGAACACTAGCCACAAAAGTCACAACCCCCAAACTTAGCGGTAGATACGCCTTTCATAACAAAGACATAAGCTGATCGTATCGAATACGAGGAAAAGAGGCCCTTACCCAAATAAAAAGGAAAATGATTAAAACAACTTTTAGACCAAACCACCCGGCCCCACCTTTTAAATATTTTACCGGAGAAAGTCACCCCCCCCCAAAAAAGATAATTGTTAAACAACTCATTAATATAATATGAGCATATTCGGCAAGAAAAAATAGGGCAAAAGACATCGAAGCATACTCTACGTTATACCCCGACACAAGCTCCGACTCTCCTTCTGTTAAATCAAAAGGAGCTCGATTTGTCTCCGCCAAAGCTGAAACAAAAAACATTATTGTAACAGGAAATAACGGAAAAAAAAACCAAACACCACTATTTTGCGCTAAAACAATTTCAGTAACACTCAAAGAGCCAACACACAATAGAACCGAAATGATGATCAGCCCAATCGAAACTTCATAACTAATCATTTGAGCAGCTGCCCGAATCGCCCCCAAAAAAGCATATTTAGAATTACTCGCCCACCCAGACATTAATATCGCATAGACACTTATCGAAGAAACAGCCAAAATATACAAAACCCCTATTTTTAAATCACTTATTAAAGCCCCTCTCTCATAAGGCACCACCCCTCAAACAATTAATGCCAAGGTAAAGGAAAGCACCGGCGCCACTATATAAATAAACAAATTGGTTTGATGCGGAACCACCATCTCTTTAGTAAATAGTTTTAGACCATCTGCAAAAGGCTGGGCCAACCCACTAACCCCCACTACATTTGGCCCTTTTCTGGCCTGCATATATCCTAAAACCTTTCGTTCGGCTAAAGTTAAATAAGCTACTGTGATAAGCAATGGAACTACGACCATTAATATTTTTAAAAGTAAATGAATTATTTCCACGAACACTTTAAACCAGAAGCTTACTTTAATTTATAAAATAAAATCACAAAAAGTCTCGGAGGTTCCAATAATCAAGACATTCTAAGTCTAAAGACTAATCTTTAGATAATTTCGATTAAAACTCTTAAACTTAATAAACCAATCTATTAAATCTAATTACTAACCTCGAATTTTGTTACCTGCGGATAAACTTCCTATTTTAAGTCTAAAGACTAAGCAAAAGACAAAACCCCCTAAAGATTCCTCGCCTTTCAACTATTCAAAGTCCTCCCAGCATACAGTGACTCAAAAGTTTTAATTAATTACTTAAACAAAATGGCCCAACATTTACCCTCCATAGCATCCGGCAATCAAGTGTGCAGCCCCAACTGTGCAGACTTTCCGACCGCCCCTATAAACAATAACAAACAAATTAAAGTAATATCACTTGATGGAGCAGAAACAACAACCACATTAAAAAGAGAAGAAAACTCTAAAGACCCAAAACGATCCAAAAGACCAAACATAGCCAAAATCAACCCTATATCTCCCACTCGATTAACTAACATAGCTTTTATGGCCGCTTTATTTGCTTCAACTCTAGTTAATCAAAAATTTATTAAAAGATAAGAGCATAGACCAACCCCCTCCCAACCAATAAACAACTGTAAGTAATTGTCACTACTAACCAATACAACCATCAAAAATGTAAAAAAAGATAAATAAGACATAAAGCGAGGAATATGAGGGTCCCCAAGCATATATGCCGTAGAAAAGATATGAACTAAAGTAGAGATTGTTGTAATAACAAGCAACATGATCGCAACCAAACCATCGAATTGTAGGCCAAAATAAACAGTCAATAGATCAGAATCTAATCACCTTCATAATTTTATATGTGTCGTAGAAAAACTTAAAATTATTTCATAAAATATCAAAACAGACCAAGATAAACTTATAATCAAACAGCTTGAAGTTAAAATTCCAGCCCCTTTTTCTCCTAATTTTCTTCCTCCAACACCGGCCGCCAGGGCGCCCACCACTAAAAGAAATAAAATACAAGTATACACCCTAAATCTCTGTCTCCCACAATTCTCATAAACTAGGAACAATATAACCAGACCTCTCTGCCCCACACTTTAAAAACACAAACAGCCATCCCGATCAAGCTAACCCTTAACAATTCTTCTTCCGAACTTCAAACAACTTAATATAATTTTCATACTTTAGAAGCAATCAGTAATTAACCAAAACCCCCTTTAAAAAGTATCCGAGTCAATCCATTGATTGTAACTTATAAAAATAAGAGAACCACTCATTTTTCGATCCTTTCGTACTAGAAAAGAGTTATATTAATGTTTTTTCAAATTGTAGATAGAAACCAAGCTGTCTTACGACGCTTTTAACTCAAATCATGTACGGCTTTAATGGACGAACAGACCAACCCTTGGGAGCGACTGCACCCCAGGATGCCACAATTCAACATCGAGGTCGCAAACATCGTCGTCGATGAAAACTCTCTGACGTTATTACGCTGTTATCCCCAGGGTAACTTTTATTTGTTTATCGTTAACTATTTCACCCTAAATTAACGGGTCACTTAAACCCACCATCCAAAGATAAGTGTCTGCTCTAGGTTTCCCCCTGGCAGTCAGACATAACCAAATATATATCTTAAGCCCGCCTTCGTTACTTTTTTAAAGGCGATCGCCCCAACCAAACTGTCCCACTTATCAAATCCCAAAGATATAAGTTTTTGAGTTGCCTTTCTTCAAATAAAAAAGTGAACTTTTTAACCCTAATTAATCCGCACCACCTTTTAAAACTATTTAAGTCAGCCACATAAGTTTCCAGTAAAGTTCCATGGGGTCTTCTCGTCTAACAATTTGGATGTAGCATCTTCACTACAAATTCAATTTCACTGGAGATTTCCTTAAGACAGTGAGACCCTCGTGACACCATTCATACCGGCCAACAATTAATTGACTATTGATTACGCTACATTTTCACGGTTAGTGTTACCGCGGCCATTTAATTATCTTTATTAAGTTAGCCCTACTAACCTTTTAAGATATAACCATTGGGCAGGTCTCACCCTTCATACTTCTACCTTCATATTAGCAAAGAGCTATGTTTTTGGTAAACAGTCGAGGCCTTGTGTTTTAACTTCTCATAAAAGCTTATAACTGGCCGAGTTCCTTAAAAAAACTTCCCCCTCACTATCTCCCACTTGTGTTAGTTTGCGACAGTAGTCTTTTGTTTTAATTATTTCCTGGCACATTGTGCGTTTATTACCATCCCTCATCGACACCCTCCTTAGAGACTGTTTCACCCAAACCTCTTCGCTCAGATACTTTTGGTTTGGAAACCAGGGGAGATGAAGCAACAATTTTTTTACTCATGTTCACATTTTCGCTTCTGATTCTTGGGTTCTCACCACCACCCAACAGTCTGTTCTACTACCAAGCAAACTTCTTACTGCCCCTAGAGTTTCAGTTCAATTTTTAGCCACCATAATTTTTGGGGAAAAAGAGTTCTTGAATGAACTACTACGCATTCTTTCAAAGATGGCTGGTTCCAAGCCTACCTCTTCATTGTCTAAATCCCATACTCCTTTTACACTTAATTATTGAATCTGTGACTTTAACTTCTAATTTGGGCTCCCCCCTTTTAACAAAGAACCTATTTGCCCCTTGTCTGTCTGTCTACTTCGAATTTTATCTTTAAAGTCTATCCCCCTTAAAGCGATAAATCTTTACCCTAAAATTTTAATAGGACGTCATCTGTGTAAATACTATTTTAATCTTTTGACCCCTATGTAGACGCACTACTTCAATAGTTTTCGCAGAAAACCAGCTATCTCCAAGTCCGATTGGTCTTTCACCCCTAACCACAGGTCATCCGAGGTTTTTGCTACAACCACCGGTTCGTTCATTAAACTGCCCATGGTTAGATCACTTGGTTTCGGGAAATTTGACTAAAGAGCCCTCTCGACTTCTCTTCACCTACATTTTTATCCTTTTTACTTAAATTTGCCAAACAATATCTCATAAACCCATTATACAAAAGGTACACTGTTTTACAGCTGCTTTAAAAGACAGGATTCCAGATCTTTTCAAGTCTCTTTCAACTTTCCTTCACAGTACTCGCGCTTTCAGTATGGATTAACATTTAGTCTTAGATATGTGAACTCCTTTCTTCCGTTGTTTACTCACTCTCTGGGACTCCTCCGCTTTCGCTCCCTGCTACTTACGGAATCTCGTTTGATTTCTCTGCCTCCCTCTGATACTAAGATGATTCATTTTTCAGTTCTCTTCATTACGTCTCCGCATTGAAAAACGAGTTTAAAGCCTCTTCTTCGCTCTTTCGAACTTCCCGTCCAGTTTAATCCATCTTAGTTTTCCCCCTCTCTCCTTTTCCTTTTACCCAAAACTATAGAGGCGGGAGTCGAACCCGCTTCTTCGGGGCATGAGCCCGACGACTTACCCTTCGTCCTCTCTACC